GCTAACGTAGCTTAACCAAAGCATAACTCTGAAGTTGTTAAGATGGGCCCTAGAAAGGCCCCGAAAGCACAAAGGTTTGGTCCTGACTTTACTGTCAGCTCTAGCTAAATTTACACATGCAAGTATCCGCGCCCCTGTGAGGATGCCCTACAACTTCCCACCCGAAACAAGGAGCTGGTATCAGGCACAGATAATGCTAGCCCATAACACCTTGCTTAGCCACACCCCCAAGGGAATCCAGCAGTGATAAACCTTAAGCTATAAGTGAAAACTTGACTTAGTTAAAGCTAAGAGAGCCGGTAAAACTCGTGCCAGCCACCGCGGTTATACGAGAGGCTCAAGTTGACAGACACGGCGTAAAGAGTGGTTAGGCAACCCCCTCCCTATACACTAAAGTCGAACGGCCTCAGGGCAGTTATACGCGCTACGAAGGCATGAAGCTCCTCCACGAAAGTGACTTTACTCTTCCTGACTCCACGAAAGATGTGAAACAAACTGGGATTAGATACCCCACTATGCTCATCCTTAAACTTTGATAGTCCACTACAACCCCTATCCGCCTGGGTATTACGAGCATCTGGCTTAAAACCCAAAGGACTTGGCGGTGCTTTAGATCCTTCTAGAGGAGCCTGTCCTATAACCGATAATCCCCGTTAAACCTCACCCTCTCTTGCTCTTCCCGCCTATATACCGCCGTCGTCAGCCGACCCTGTGAAGGACGAATAGTTTGCAAAATTGGTAAAGCCCAAAACGCCAGGTCGAGGTGTAGCTAATGAGAGGGGAAGAGATGGGCTACATTTCCTGAACTCAAAGGAAATACGGATGCTATACTGAAACACTATTTTTGAAGGAGGATTTAGTAGTAAGTAGAAATCAGAGTGTTCTACTGAATCAGGCTCTGAAGCGCGCACATACCGCCCGTCACTCTCCCCTAATTACCATCAAACAGTATATAAAAATAAATATCAATAAAGGGGAGACAAGTCGTAACATGGTAAGTGTACCGGAAGGTGTACTTGGAAAAAATATCGGGGTTTAGTTAAATACAGATATACCGTCTCCCCTACACTGAGAAATTACCCGTGCAAATCGGGTTACCCCGACGCCTGACAGCTAGCTCACCCCAACAAAACCAACACAACTATATTAATAACCCCCCATACACTGCATCTCAAAAATAAACCATTCTCCCCTCCAAGTACGGGCGACGGAAAAGAAAACAGAAGCAATAGAGAAAGTACCGCAAGGGAAAGCTGAAAGAGAAATGAAACAACCCAACAAAGCCTAAAAAAGCAGAGATACAGCCTCGTACCTTTTGCATCATGATTTAGCCAGAACCTCTTAAGCAAAAAGAATTTTAGTTTAATACCCCGAAACTAGGTGAGCTACTCCAAGACAGCCTGATCATAGGGCACACCCGTCTCTGTAGCAAAAGAGTGGGAAGAGCTTCGAGTAGCGGTGACAGACCTACCGAACCTAGCAATAGCTGGTTGCCTGGAAAATGAATAGAAGTTCAGCCTCTCAAATTCTTCCCTCAAAAACCGCATTACATTAATCCAACCCTGAGACCAAAAGAAGTTAAGAGAGTTAGTCAAAGGGGGAACAGCTCCTTTGAAACAAGACACAACTTTCTCAGCAGGATAAAGATCATAGTCCCCATGAAGGTAGAATGTCCCAGTGGGCCTAAAAGCAGCCACCATAATAGAAAGCGTCAAAGCTCGAACATAACCTATCTCCCAAAAATACTGATAACATATCTTAAACCCCTAAACCTACCAGGCTGTCCCATGCCCCCATGGGAGCAATAATGCTAATATGAGTAATAAGAGAACACCTGATTCTCTCCCTGCATACGTGTAAGTCGGAACGGACATCCCCACCGAACATTAACGGCCCCAAACGAAGAGGGTACTGTGTTAAAAATAAGAAACAAGAAAACCACCCACAACACCACCGTTAACCCTACACAGGCATGCCCCTAAGGAAAGACTAAAAGAAAAAGAAGGAACTCGGCAAACACTATGCCTCGCCTGTTTACCAAAAACATCGCCTCTTGCAACAACAGTATAAGAGGTCCTGCCTGCCCAGTGACCATGTGTTCAACGGCCACGGTATTTTAACCGAGCGAAGGTAGCGTAATCATTTGTCTTTTAAATGTAGACCTGTATGAATGGCGTGACGAGGGCTTAACTGTCTCCTTTTTCCAGTCAATGAAATTGATCTCCCCGTGCAGAAGCGGAGATAACCCCATAAGACGAGAAGACCCTGTGGAGCTTTAGACATTAAGACAGACAATAGTATATCCTTATAAAGAACCAAACCTAATGATTCCTGCCGTTATGTCTTTGGTTGGGGCGACCTCGGAGAACCACAAAACCCCCGCGTGGAATGGGAGCTATTTACCCCTTGCCAACCGAAACCAAGAGTTACCACTCTAATTAACAGTACTTCTGACCAATGAGGATCCGGCTCACGCCGATCAACGGACCAAGTTACCCCAGGGATAACAGCGCAATCCTCTTCTAGAGTCCCTATCGACAAGAGGGTTTACGACCTCGATGTTGGATCAGGGCATCCTAATGGCGCAGCCGCTATTAAGGGTTCGTTTGTTCAACGATTAAAGCCCTACGTGATCTGAGTTCAGACCGGAGCAATCCAGGTCAGTTTCTATCTATGCCATGGATTTTTTCTAGTACGAAAGGACCGAAAAGAAGAAGCCAATGCTCTAAGCACGCCTCACCCTTACCTAATGAAATCAACTAAAATAGACAAAAGGGCATACCCCTATGCTTAAGAGAACAGCATGTTAATGTGGCAGAGCCCGGATATTGCGATAGGCCTAAACCCTTTCTACAGAGGTTCAAGTCCTCTCCTTAACTATGTTTCCTCTACCTATTGTTCCCATCTTAACTCCCCTAGTCTTAATTGTCTCTGTCCTCCTAGCTGTTGCTATCCTCACCCTCGTAGAACGTAAAATCCTCGGATATATACAACACCGAAAAGGCCCAAACATTGTAGGGCCCTACGGACTTCTTCAGCCCGTAGCAGATGGGCTCAAACTTTTCCTAAAAGAACCAATACAACCCTCCACATCCTCCCCCCTCCTATTCCTCTTCATACCAACACTTGCACTCACCCTGGCCCTCACACTTTGAATTCCCATACCAATACCTTTCCCTATAGCAGACATGAACCTAGGTATCCTATTTATTCTTGCCATCTCTAGCCTAGCTGTATACTCAATTCTTGGATCCGGCTGAGCATCCAACTCAAAATATGCACTAATTGGTGCCCTACGCGCCGTTGCCCAAACCATCTCATACGAAGTAAGTTTAGGCCTCATCCTTCTCAGCGCAGTCATCTTTACAGGCGACTTCACCCTTCAAACCTTTAGTGTGGCCCAAGAAAGTATCTGATTAATTTGCCCAGCCCTACCACTCGCCGCAATATGGTACGTTTCAACACTAGCAGAAACCAATCGGGCCCCCTTTGACCTTACTGAAGGGGAATCAGAACTAGTATCTGGCTTTAATGTAGAATATGCAGGAGGTCCCTTCGCACTATTTTTCCTAGCAGAATACGCCAACATTCTCCTCATAAACACACTTTCAGCCACAATCTTCCTAGGGGCCTCCTTGTCACACGCCCTCCCTGAACTAACCACCATCAACCTTATAACTAAAGCAGCCCTCCTCTCAGGCGCTTTCCTCTGAGTCCGAGCCTCCTACCCACGATTCCGATACGACCAACTAATACACCTAGTTTGAAAAAACTTCCTCCCCCTCACGCTAGCCTTAGTAATCTGACACCTCGCACTCCCCATCGCATTTACCGGCCTACCTCCTCAATTCTAGCTCCGGAGCTGTGCCTGAAATAAAGGACCACTTTGATAGAGTGAAAAATGAGGGTTAAAGTCCCTCCAACTCCTTAAAAAGAAGGGATTCGAACCCTACCCAAAGAGATCAAAACTCTTAGTGCTCCCTCTACACCACTTTCTAATGAGACTACCCAATGAGCTAACTCAATTAAGTCAACTATATTACTAAATGCTTCTAGGTCACGAACCTAGACACATTAACAAAAAAAAGGCCTAAACTCTGTATTCCCTTAACACCACTTTTAAGTAAAGTCAGCTAAGTAAGCTTCTGGGCCCATGCCCCAGAGATGTTGGTTAAAGTCCTTCTTTTACTAATGAATCCCTACATCTTAGCCATCCTCTTATTTGGCTTGGGCCTAGGCACCATAACCACACTTGCAAGCTCACACTGACTACTAGCCTGAATGGGTCTCGAAATTAACACCCTCGCAATCATTCCACTCATAACACAACACCACCACCCACGAGCAGTAGAAGCCACTACCAAATATTTCCTCACCCAAGCAGCTGCAGCTGCAATCCTCCTATTTGCAGGCACAACAAACGCCTGACTAACAGGCCAATGGCATATCCAACACATATCACACCCCCTCCCCCTCACCCTAGTCACTCTGGCACTAGCACTAAAAATCGGACTAGCCCCTGCCCATGCGTGACTTCCCGAAGTCCTTCAAGGCCTAGATTTTTCAACAGGACTCATCCTCTCTACCTGACAAAAACTTGCTCCCTTCTCACTACTCCTTCAAATCCCTTCCTCTAACTCAACAATACTCATTTCACTCGGCCTACTTTCAATTCTAGTTGGAGGATGAGGAGGACTAAACCAAACACAACTACGAAAAATCCTCGCCTATTCCTCAATCGCCCACCTAGGATGAATGACCCTCGTTATCCAATTCTCCCCCTCCCTCACACTTTTAGCCCTTATTACATACATAATCATAACTTCATCCGCATTCCTGGTTTTCAAAGTAACAGAGTCAACGGACATTGGTTCACTAACCCTCTCAGGAGCAAAAATACCCGTAGCTGCAGCCTTCACCCCCTTAATTCTTCTATCACTTGGAGGACTTCCACCCCTAACAGGATTTATACCAAAATGACTAATCCTCCAAGAACTTACAAAACAAGACCTGGCCATAGTAGCCACCATTGCAGCCCTCTCCGCCTTACTTAGCCTCTACTTCTACCTCCGACTATGCTACGCAATAACCCTAACAATACCCCTAAATAACCTCTCCGGCACAACACCTTGACGCCTACCAACCACTCAATTTACCCTCCCCCTAGCCATCTCTACATCCGCAACAATCTGCCTCCTCCCCCTTACCCCAGCTATAACAGCGTTAATAACCACATAAGCGGCTTAGGATAGCAGGTTAAACCGAGGGCCTTCAAAGCCCTAATCGGGAGTTAAAATCTCCCAGCCCCTGATAAGACTTGCGGGATACTAACCCACCTCTTCTGCTTGCAAAACAAACGCTTTACTTTAAGCTAAAGCCTTCATCTAGACAGGCAGGCCTCGATCCCACAAACTCTTAGTTAACAGCTAAGCGCTCAAACCAGCGAGCATCCATCTAGTTTCCCGCCTGTAATAAGAAAAAAACAGGCGGAAAGCCCCGGTAGACGCTAGCCTACTCCTTCAGATTTGCAATCTGATATGAAAACACCTCGGGACTGATAGGAAGAGGACTCAAACCTCTGTCTTTGGGACTACAGGCCACCGCTTAAACTCAGCCATCCTACCTGTGGCAATCACGCGTTGATTTTTTTCGACTAATCACAAAGACATCGGCACCCTTTATCTAGTATTTGGTGCCTGAGCCGGAATAGTAGGAACAGCTCTAAGTCTCCTCATTCGGGCAGAACTAAGCCAACCCGGCGCTCTCCTTGGAGACGACCAAATTTATAATGTAATTGTTACGGCACACGCCTTTGTAATAATCTTCTTTATAGTAATACCAATCATGATTGGAGGCTTCGGAAACTGACTTATTCCCCTAATGATCGGGGCCCCCGACATGGCCTTTCCCCGAATAAACAATATAAGCTTCTGACTTCTCCCCCCTTCCTTTCTTCTTCTGCTTGCCTCTTCAGGTGTAGAAGCAGGTGCAGGAACAGGATGAACAGTCTACCCTCCACTATCTGGCAACCTAGCTCATGCAGGGGCCTCCGTTGACCTAACCATTTTCTCCCTTCATCTAGCAGGAATTTCATCGATCCTAGGAGCAATCAACTTTATCACTACTATTATTAACATGAAGCCCCCTTCTATCTCTCAATACCAAACCCCTCTCTTTGTATGAGCAGTTCTAATCACCGCCGTACTACTACTCCTCTCCCTTCCCGTCTTAGCTGCCGGTATTACTATGCTCCTAACGGACCGAAACCTTAATACTACTTTCTTTGACCCTGCAGGAGGAGGAGACCCAATCCTTTACCAACACCTTTTCTGATTCTTCGGACACCCAGAAGTCTACATTTTAATCCTGCCAGGATTTGGAATAATCTCCCATATTGTTGCCTACTATTCCGGAAAAAAAGAACCTTTCGGCTACATAGGCATGGTATGAGCAATAATAGCAATTGGTCTACTAGGCTTTATCGTATGAGCCCACCATATATTTACAGTTGGAATGGACGTAGACACTCGTGCCTACTTTACATCGGCTACAATAATCATCGCTATCCCCACAGGTGTAAAAGTATTCAGCTGACTAGCAACCCTTCATGGAGGGGCTGTTAAATGAGAAACCCCAATACTATGAGCCCTTGGATTCATCTTCCTATTCACAGTGGGAGGCCTAACAGGAATCGTTCTTGCCAACTCCTCTCTAGATATTGTTCTCCACGACACATACTATGTAGTAGCCCACTTCCACTACGTACTATCTATGGGGGCTGTATTCGCAATTGTAGCCGCCTTTGTGCACTGATTCCCCCTATTCTCCGGCTATACACTCCACTCAACATGAACCAAAATTCACTTTGGAGTAATATTTGTAGGAGTTAATCTTACTTTCTTCCCACAACACTTCCTTGGCCTAGCTGGCATGCCCCGACGTTATTCCGACTACCCAGACGCATACACCCTTTGAAATACTATCTCCTCTATTGGGTCCTTGGTATCTCTAGTAGCAGTAATTATGTTCTTATTTATTATCTGAGAGGCTTTCGCGGCCAAACGAGAGGTCCTTTGAGTAGAAATAACCACAACAAATGTAGAATGACTTCACGGCTGCCCTCCCCCTTACCATACCTTTGAAGAACCCGCTTTCGTTCAAATCCAACAACCCTAACAGAACACAACCTCTTTCAACAGACCTGTAAAACCCCAATACGAGAAAGGGAGGAGTCGAACCCCCATAAACTGGTTTCAAGCCAATCACATGACCGCTCTGCCACTTTCTTTATGAGATATTAGTAGAATGACCAAATACACTGCCTCGTCAAGGCTGAATTGTGAGTTAAAATCTCACATATCCTAAATGGCTCATCCCTCCCAGCTAGGTTTTCAAGACGCAGCTTCTCCAGTCATAGAAGAACTACTTCACTTTCACGACCACGCCCTAATAATTGTATTCTTAATTAGTACTTTAGTTCTTTACATCATTGTGGCCATGGTAACCACCAAACTGACTAACAAATTCATCTTAGACTCCCAAGAAATCGAAATCATTTGAACAGTCCTCCCAGCCCTTATTCTTATCTTAATTGCCCTTCCCTCCCTTCGAATTCTTTACCTCATGGATGAAATCAATGACCCACACCTCACAATTAAAGCCATAGGGCACCAATGATACTGAAGCTATGAATATACAGACTACGAAGACCTAGGTTTTGACTCATACATAATCCCTACAACAGACCTAACCAGCGGCCAATTTCGACTTCTAGATGCAGACCACCGTATAGTGGTTCCCGTCCAATCCCCCGTCCGCATGCTAATCTCCGCTGAAGATGTCCTCCACTCCTGAGCAGTCCCCTCTCTTGGTGTAAAAATAGACGCAGTCCCCGGTCGCCTGAACCAAGCGGCTTTCCTCGCCTCCCGGCCTGGCGTATTCTATGGACAGTGCTCTGAAATTTGTGGGGCAAACCACAGCTTTATGCCTATCGTAGTAGAAGCCGTCCCCCTAGAACAATTTGAAACTTGATCCTCCTTAATACTTGAAGACGCCTCGCTAAGAAGCTAAACAGGGCATAGCGTTAGCCTTTTAAGCTAAAGACTGGTGACCCCCAACCACCCCTAGCGAACATGCCACAGCTTGACCCCACCCCCTGATTCCCTATTTTTATGTTTTCCTGGTTCGTTTTCCTAACCATCATTCCACCAAAAATCCTAGCCCACACCTTCCCTAACGAACCCATAACCCAAGCCGCAGAAAAACCCAAAACGGACTCCTGAAACTGACCTTGATACTAAGCTTCTTTGATCAGTTTTTGAGCCCTACTTTTCTAGGCATCCCTCTAATGGCCCTAGCAATCACCCTCCCATGAACCCTCTTCCCTAAACCTCTGGCCCAATGAGCCACCAACCGCTGACTAACCCTTCAAAGCTGATTCATCAACAGCTTTGTTCAACAAATCTTTCAACCCGTTAATGTCCGAGGCCATACCTGGGCCCTCATCCTAACTTCCCTTATAGTCTTTATTCTCTTCACAAACATATTAGGTCTCCTCCCTTACACCTTTACCCCAACCACTCAACTTTCACTAAACATAGCCTTTGCAGTCCCCCTCTGATTAGCAACAGTCCTTATTGGGTTACGAAACCAACCAAACCATGCCCTAGCACATATCCTACCAGAAGGAACCCCACCTGCCCTCGTCCCTGTCCTAATCTGTATCGAGACTATTAGCCTCTTCATCCGACCCCTTGCACTAGGGGTTCGACTGACAGCAAACCTTACAGCAGGCCACCTCCTAATTCAACTAATCGCCACTGCTGCCTTTGTCCTCATGCCAATTATAACTACAGTCGCCATCCTAACCGGCATGCTCTTACTTCTCTTGACCCTACTAGAAGTAGCAGTTGCTACGATTCAAGCTTACGTATTCGTATTACTGTTAAGCTTGTATCTCCAAGAGAATGTTTAATGGCCCATCAAGCACATGCATATCATATAGTAGACCCAAGCCCCTGACCCCTCACAGGAGCAGTTGCCGCTCTTTTAATAACATCTGGCTTAGCTATTTGAATACACTTCCATAACACAACCCTAATAGTTTTAGGCACAGTACTCCTTCTCTTAACAATATACCAATGATGACGAGATATCGTCCGAGAAGGTACATTTCAAGGCCACCATACTCCCCCCGTCCAAAAAGGCCTTCGCTATGGAATAATCCTTTTTATTACCTCAGAAGTATTTTTCTTCCTCGGATTCTTCTGAGCTTTCTACCACTCAAGCCTCGCTCCCACTCCAGAACTAGGAGGCTGCTGACCACCTACAGGTATCACTACCCTTGACCCCTTTGAAGTTCCTCTGCTTAACACTGCTGTCCTCCTCGCCTCTGGAGTAACAGTCACCTGAGCTCACCATAGCATTATAGAAGCCAACCGTAAACAAGCCCTTCAATCCCTTACCCTAACCATCCTTTTAGGCTTTTACTTCACTCTCCTACAAGCCATAGAATACTATGAAGCCCCATTTACAATTGCAGATGGTGTTTATGGCTCAACCTTCTTTGTAGCTACAGGCTTCCACGGACTCCATGTTATTATTGGATCAACATTCCTCGCCGTCTGCCTCCTGCGTCTAGCCCAATACCACTTCACATCCGAACACCACTTTGGGTTCGAAGCTGCTGCCTGATATTGACACTTTGTAGACGTTGTCTGACTATTCCTATATATCTCTATCTACTGATGAGGTTCCTAATCTTCCTAGTATTAAAGTTAGTACATGTGACTTCCAATCACCTAGTCTTGGTTCAAATCCAAGGAAAGATAATGAATCTAATTACAATTGTAATTACAATTGCCCTTACAATTTCTACTATCCTAGCCATCATCTCCTTTTGACTACCCCAAATAACCCCCGACCACGAAAAACTATCACCATACGAATGCGGCTTTGACCCACTAGGCTCGGCCCGTCTTCCATTCTCCATACGTTTTTTTCTAATTGCCATCTTATTCCTCCTCTTCGACCTAGAAATTGCTCTCCTCCTCCCCCTTCCTTGAGGGGACCAATTACCCTCCCCCCTACTAACCTTCTCCTGAGCATTCACCGTCCTCGCCATCTTGACTCTTGGACTAATCTACGAATGAATCCAAGGCGGATTAGACTGAGCCGAATAGGCAATTAGTTTAAGAAAAACCTTTGATTTCGGCTCAGAAAATTGTGGTTAAAGTCCACAATTCCCTAATGTTTCCTACCCACTTTGCTTTCTCATCAACTTTCATTCTAGGGCTAGCAGGTCTGGCATTTCACCGAACACATCTTCTCTCTGCCCTTTTATGTCTAGAAGGCATAATATTGTCCCTCTATATTGCTCTCTCCCTATGAACACTTCAACTAAGCTCCGCAAACTTTGCAGCCTCTCCCATGATTCTACTAGCATTCTCAGCCTGCGAAGCTAGCGTAGGGTTGGCCCTCCTAGTTGCCACTGCCCGCACTCACGGTACCGACCGTCTCCAAAACCTTAACCTCCTACAATGCTAAAAATTCTAATACCAACTATTCTACTAATCCCCCTCATCTGATTGACCCCTGCAAAAAAACTTTGAACCACAACCCTGGCGTATAGCCTAATCATCGCCTTAACAAGCCTAAAATGACTTAACATATCAATAGAAACAGGCTGATCATTCATAAGCCAATATATAGCAACAGACCCCCTCTCAACCCCTCTACTTGTCCTCACATGCTGACTCCTCCCACTAATAATCCTCGCAAGCCAAAACCACGCCTCCTCAAGCCCGGTAAACCGACAACGAATTTATATTACCCTATTAGCATCCCTCCAAATCTTCCTAATTCTTGCCTTTAGTGCCACTGAAATAATTATATTTTACATTATGTTTGAAGCCACCCTAATCCCTACACTCATTATTATTACCCGCTGAGGTAACCAAGCCGAACGACTCAATGCAGGCACCTATTTCCTTTACTACACCTTAGCAGGCTCTCTCCCACTCCTAGTAGCCCTGCTCATTCTCCAAAATAATACCGGGACTCTCTCCCTCCTTACCCTTCAGTACTCCCCTGCAGTAGGACTCTCATCTTATGCTGACAAATTCTGATGAACCGCATGTCTACTCGCCTTCCTAGTCAAAATGCCTCTATACGGAGCTCACCTATGACTACCAAAAGCCCACGTTGAAGCACCCATTGCTGGTTCTATAATTCTTGCCGCCGTCCTCCTCAAGCTAGGAGGCTACGGGATAATACGAATAATGATTATACTAGAACCACTTACCAAAGAATTAAGCTACCCCTTCATCATCTTCGCACTATGAGGGGTTGTTATAGCAGGCTCAATATGTATACGACAAGCAGACCTAAAGTCCCTCATCGCTTACTCATCCGTAAGTCACATAGGCTTGGTCGCAGCAGGAATTCTTATTCAAACCCCATGAGGTTTCACCGGGGCACTAATCCTCATAATTGCACATGGATTAACATCTTCCGCTCTCTTTTGTCTAGCAAACACTAACTATGAACGTATTCACAGCCGAACCCTAATATTAACCCGAGGACTGCAAACACTATTCCCCCTAATAACCTGCTGATGATTTACCGCTAGCCTTGCTAACCTAGCCCTCCCCCCTCTCCCTAATCTAATAGGAGAACTAATAATTATTACCTCCTTATACAACTGATCATGATGAACCCTAGCACTAACCGGGGCCGGAATATTTATCACCGCTAGCTATACCCTCTACCTATTCCTAACAACACAACGAGGTCCCCTTACAGTTCGCAACAACAAACTTGAACCCACCCACACCCGAGAACACTTACTAATAATCCTTCACTTACTTCCCCTTCTTCTCTTAACTCTTAAACCAGAACTAGTCTGAGGCTGAATAGCCTGTAGACTTAGTTTAAACAAAACATTAGATTGTGGTTCTAAAAATAGGGGTTGAACCCCCCTATTCTACCGAGAGAGTGCTCGCACAGCATCGAAGAATGCTAACCTTCGATATCTTTGGTTAAACTCCAAAGCTCACTCGCCCAATAGCTCCTAAAGGATAACAGCTCATCCATTGGTCTTAGGAACCAAAAACTCTTGGTGCAAATCCAAGTAGCAGCTATGACATTCACTCCCCTTGTGATGACATCCTCTTTACTCATTATCTTTATTCTTCTCCTATACCCTGTCTTCACCTCCTTTCTACCAAAACCCTTAAATAAAGACTGAGCACTGACTAATGTAACAATAGCCGTAAAATTAGCTTTCTTTACCAGCCTTATTCCCCTTTCCCTTTTCCTCGACCAAGGCTCAGAAACAATCATCACCAGCTGAAATTGAATAAACACCCTCACATTCGACATTAACATCAGCCTAAAATTCGACTTCTATTCACTTGTCTTCATCCCAATTGCCCTTTATGTTACATGATCTATTCTTGAATTTGCCTCCTGATACATACACGCCGACCCACAAATAAACCATTTCTTTAAATATTTACTAATCTTCCTCATCGCAATAATAATCCTAGTTACAGCCAATAACATATTCCAACTGTTTATTGGCTGAGAAGGCGTCGGTATTATATCTTTCCTCCTCATCGGCTGATGATATAGCCGACCCGACGCTAGCACTGCAGCCCTACAAGCCGTCCTCTACAACCGAATCGGAGATGTAGGACTAATTTTCACAATAGCATGAACCGCCACAAACCTAAACTCCTGAGAACTACAACAAATCTTTGCCGCCTCCAAAGAAATAGATTTAACCTACCCACTCATAGGACTAATCCTTGCCGCCGCTGGCAAATCAGCCCAATTCGGACTCCACCCATGACTCCCCGCTGCCATAGAAGGTCCTACACCCGTCTCTGCCCTACTACACTCCAGCACTATAGTAGTAGCAGGAATTTTCCTACTTATTCGAATGAGTCCTATAATAGAAAACAACCCAACCGCCCAAACTATTTGCCTTTGCCTCGGTGCAATTACTACCCTATTTACCGCAACCTGTGCCCTGACCCAAAATGATATCAAAAAAATCATTGCATACTCAACATCCAGTCAACTAGGCCTCATAATAGTAACAATTGGCCTCAACCAACCTCAACTTGCCTTCCTCCACATCTGCACTCACGCCTTTTTCAAGGCAATACTATTCTTATGTGCTGGCTCTATTATCCACAGCCTCAATGACGAACAAGACATTCGAAAAATAGGAGGCATGCACTTCTTAGCCCCCTTCACAACCTCCTGTACAACCATCGGCTCCCTCGCCCTCACAGGAACCCCCTACCTAGCAGGCTTCTTCTCTAAAGACGCTATCATTGAAGCCATAACTACATCCCACTTAAACGCCTGAGCCCTCATTTTAACACTTCTAGCCACCTCATTCACAGCAGTCTACAGCCTCCGAATCATCTGATTTGTAGCCCTGAATTTCCCCCGATTCTCTACCCCCTCACCAATTAATGAAAACAACCCTGCAGTAATAAACCCCATCAAACGACTAGCCTGAGGCAGCATCATTGCCGGCCTACTCCTCCTCTCAAATATCCTCCCCTCCAAAACCCCCATCATAACTATACCTTCAATTGTCAAACTAATCGCCCTCATTGTTACAATCCTAGGCTTCCTTATGGCCCTCTACATTGCCGACCTCAATAGCAAAAAACTTAAAACACACCCCAACCTGCACCTTCACCATTTTTCCAACCTACTAGGCTACTTCCAACTAGCCGCCCACCGCGAAACCCCTCAACAAGGCCTCATCCTCGGACAAGATATTGCATCCCACATATTAGACCTGGCCTGACTTGAAAAATCAGGACCCAAACTACTTACCTCCTCTAACACCCCCTGAATCAAGCTAACTAATAAAATCCAAAAGGGCCTAATCAAAACATACCTAACCCTGTTTTTCTTCACCCTCTTTATTGCAGCCGCCTTTATCCTTGCCTAAACAGCACGAAGTGTCCCTCGCTCCAATCCTCGTGTTAACTCCAAAACTACAAACAAGGTTAAAAGCAACACTCAAGCCCCTAACACTAAGACTCCTCCACCCACCGAATACATTATAGCGACCCCTGCCATATCCACTCGAAATACCGAAAACTCCTCAAACTCCCCAGCAAAAGCCCAAGAATCCTCAAACCACCCTTCCCAGAAAAAACAAGAACCAGCTCCAACCCCTAACAAATAAAAAACTCCCACCCCCATAACTGGCCAACTTCCCCAACCCTCTGGGTAAGGCTCTGCAGCAAGTGCTGCAGAATATGCAAACACCACCAACATCCCCCCTAAATAAATTAACACCAAAATAAGAGACAAAAATGCACCCCCATGCCCTACCAATACACCACACCCTACTCCCGCAACCACAACCAACCCTAACGCAGAAAAAAACGGAGATGGATTAGAAGCCACCGCCGCAAGCCCAAAAATTAAACCCAACAAAAGCACAGACATCACATAAATCATTTTAGGTTTTTGCCAGGACTTTAACCAGGACTGATGACTTGAAAAACCACCGTTGTAACTCAACTACAAAAACCAACTAAGCCCCGTTACTATAGACCTAACACCACCCATGGCAAGTATTCGTAAAACCCATGCACTAGCTACAACCGCAAACTCAGCTGTCGTAGACCTCCCAACCCCCGCCAACATCTCCGCATGATGAAACTTTGGCTCCCTACTAGGACTCTGCTTAATAACCCAAATTCTCACAGGCCTCTTCCTGGCCATGCACTACTCATCAGACATTAACACAGCCTTTGCCTCCGTCACCCATATCACCCGAGATGTAAACCTAGGCTGACTAATCCGTAACATACATGCCAATGGCGCATCATTCTTTTTCATCTGTATTTACCTCCATATCGGACGAGGTCTCTACTACGGCTCCTACCTATACAAAGAAACTTGAACCGTCGGAGTCGTACTCCTCCTTCTGGTCATGATAACCGCCTTCGTAGGCTACGTCCTCCCATGAGGACAAATATCATTCTGAGGTGCTACCGTTATTACTAACCTCCTATCAGCCATCCCTTACATCGGAAGCTCCCTAGTTCAATGAATCTGAGGAGGCTTCTCAGTAGATAACGCCACCCTTACCCGCTTCTTTGCCTTCCACTTCCTCATTCCCTTCATTGTCGCCGCCGCAACTATAGTCCACCTACTCTTCCTGCATGAAACCGGATCAAACAACCCAGTAGGTCTACTCTCAAAATCAGACAAAATCTCTTTCCACCCTTACTTCTCTTACAAAGACCTTGCAGGCTTCGGATTCCTTCTACTTATCCTCGTCCTATTAGCAGTATTTTCCCCAAACTTAATAGGAGACCCCGACAACTTCACCCCCGCCAACCCCATAGTAACCCCTCCCCACATCAAACCTGAATGATACTTCCTATTCGCCTATGCTATCCTTCGCTCTTTCCCTAACAAACTAGGAGGCGTCCTGGCCCTCCTAGCATCTATCCTTGTACTCATACTAGTTCCCTTCCTCCACACAGCCAATCACCGAAGCTTAGTATACCGACCCTCCTCACAATTCTGCTTCTGACTTTTAATTGTAGACGTAGCTATCCTTACATGAATTGGAGGAATACCTGTTGAAAGCCCCTTCGTTATTATTGGACAGATAGCATCCATCCTCTACTTCTCCCTTTTCCTATTCTTAATACCACTAGCCAGCCTAATAGACAAAAGCGCTATCATACGTAGAATTACCCAAAACCTTAACCTACCATATTTCCACACCACCTCCCCCATAATTTTCCATATCCAATAACACTAGCAATAGTAGCTCAGCGTCTCAGAGCACCGGTCTTGTAAGCCGGACGTCGAAGGTTAAATTCCATCCTACTGCTCAAAGAAAGGGGATTCCAACCCCCACCACTAGCTCCCAAAGCTAGTATTGCTAGATAACGGTAAAAAATAAATTTTGGCTTAAACTACTCTCTGTCGTATCTAACCAGGCTCCGCCATCCCACCACCAAAACACGCATAAATACCTACATCATAGGTATCTATGCTACAGTTTAACCGTATGCACTCAAGAACATAAATGCTTAATAACCCAATATTGAACTAGAACATGTTTGTTTAAACATGTAATATTATGGTTTACATAAACCATAAACATTAAATATTTGAACCAGGCTCCGCCATCCCACCACCAAAACACGCATAAATACCTACATCATAGGTATCTATGCTACAGTTTAACCGTATGCACTCAAGAACATAAATGCTTAATAACCCAATATTGAACTAGAACATGTTTGTTTAAACATGTAATATTATGGTTTACATAAACCATAAACATTAAATAAATACTGTAAAAGCAATTAAACAATGTTACACGAACTCAACATCCTATTGATTCTACAATGTTTAATGTAGTAAGAGCCGACGCATCAGTTGATTCCTTAATGCATACTCTTATTGATGGTCAGGGACAGAAATTGTGGGGGTTTCACTTAGTGATCTATTCCTGGCATAAGTTCCTATTTCAAGTCCATACCTATATTAAACCTCCCACTTTTCACAAACTTACATTGGTTAATGTCTTTAACCATAAACACTCGTTACCCACCATGCCGGGCATTCTCTCCAGAGTGTCAACATTATCTTTTTTCTCTTACCTTTCATTTGACATTTCACAGTGCAGAAAAAACAGTAATATAAGGTAGAACATTTTAACTTGCAAGAGAAGAATATGTAATTCATGGTGAAAAGATATTACTTGAAGAGTTGCATAACTGATTTCAAGGGCATAAATAATGAAGTATTCCCCTAAAGAAGCTATATTATGGCCCCTCGGTTTTTGCGCGTTAACCCCCCTACCCCCCAAGACTCCTGACATCCTTAACACTCCTGCAAACCCCCCGGAAACAGGAAAAATGCCAAAAACCTTTTAACCCAAAATGTGTTTATTTACATTATTGTAATACAT